AAAACTTTACTAGTAAAAAAATTTTATTAAACACAGCCTCATTATAAAGTTTGGTAGAAAAAAAACTGAAAATTTTGTAAAAAAAATGGTCCAAATGATCATTTTTTTTTACACATTCAAAATTTCTGTATTTGAGATTAAATTAGATATTTAGCACTAAGGGTTATTTAATTTTGAAAAAGGGAAATTTATAAATTTGTTCGGTAAAAATTATTAATTAATAGTAATAAATTTTAATTAGATTATAGATATGATTCTATTCAATTTAAGTTAAAGTATCTATAACTTTTAAGTTATTATTAATTTATTTATTACTACAATAACATTATCTTGAATTATTAAAGTAAATTAAAATATTAATAATTAATTAGAGTTTAAATTAATTATTAAATTTAAATTTAATCAAAGAAAATATTTAAATATTTAAAATATTATTAGATATATTAATACATATAATGATTAATAATAAATAAAATATTAATATTAAATATATTACTTATGTATCTATTATTATTTATAATTTAATATATCAATATAATCTAAATAATTATTATAATAATAAAAGGTATTAATTATTAATATGATAAATTATTATATATATATATGTATAAATTTGTATTATTTTTATTAAAGTTAAAAATTTTTAATTAATGACATTATTAATCATAATTCCTTATTATACAATTTAATTCTAATAATTAATTCTAGTAATCACTTATTAATTCTATGCTGCTATATAATTTATCCAATTTTTAATGGAAAAAAAAAAATTGCTTGTTTTTTTATATTTATTTATTTTATTAAATTAAATTGCATTAATTTTTCTAAGTTTTTATTTGAGGCGACAGGACTTAGAAAATTTTATACTTGTAAATTAGTTGTATAGAAATTTAGTTGAATAATTATTTTTTTTATTATATTAAAATAGTTCAATTATTTTTTTTTAGTATGGAATTTATAATTTTAAATTTTGACAAAAAATTTCAATTTTTGGCGATTTTTGACATGAAAATGTCGAATTTGGAAGTCAGATGAGAAAAATTTTTACATGCCCTATTTGCATAGACAATATTTAATTTATATGTAATTAATATATGCACGTGCGAATAAAAGTCAATCATAAGTTTAATATATGTTAATAATTTTTTTGTATAACGTAAAATTAATAGTTTGACTTTTATTTTTTTTTTTAATTTTATTATATGAATTGGTTGAATGGTAGTGATTGAACCTAATTGTACGGTAAAATTTTCTCAGTTTAATATTTTTTTTTTACTAGTAAAGTTTTAAGTTAGATTTGCGAATTAGTTCATGTTTTTAGGAGAAGAAATAATTCATTATTATGCTATTTGGTTGAGAGTAAATTTATTTAATTTTTAGAATTTTTATTTTTATTATTATTATTTTGTAGGGTTAATATAATTTTTTATTGATATTTGAACTATTTTTCATAGTTGTGATTTTATTTTATGATTAACATAGCGGAGTTATCAAATTTTTTATGGTTTTATTGGGGGATAAAACTATTTTATAATATTTGGTAGGAAGTTTTTATTGATATACCAAATTTTTTATGGTTTTATTGGGGGATAAAACTATTTTATAATATTTGGTAGGAAGTTTTTATTGGTATTTGAACTATTTTTCATAGTTGTGATTTTATTTTATGATTAACCTAGCGGAGCTACCAAATTTTTTAATTATTTTATTATAAGGTTTAGTTTTATTATTATAATGTATTTTATTAATATGAAATTTTTATTTTTTATTTATATTTAGTTTAAATTTTTTATTATAATTTGTTATTGATATATTTTTTATATTTAGGATTAAATTAGTATATTTAAAGTTTTATTCTAGCTTAGGATATTAATTTATGTTTTTTTTACATACTAACATTTTTATTATAAATTTTTAATAGTAGTAATTAATATTAATAATTAAGGAAACTTAGAATTAGAAATATATAAAAGCTTAAACTAAATTTGTGCCAGCAGTTGCGGTTATACAAATTAAGCGATTAATATAGTTTAATTTATAATAAATTTGTTTTTATTTAAAAATTAATTTATACTTATTAAGTAAAATTTTAAGTATTAATATTTTTATTTTAATTAAATTATTTATTAAATTTTATAATAAACTAGGATTAGATACCCTATTATTAAAATGTAAATTTATATTAGATTATTAAAAGTTAAGTTCTCTAAATTTAAAGGGTTTGGCGGTATTTTAGTCTTTTCAGAGGAACCTGTTAATATAAATTGATATTCCACGATTAAATTAACTTAATTTATAAATTTATATATCGTCGTAGTTAAATTTTTTAAAAGAAATTAAATATTTATAATTTATTATTTTAATATAAATCAGATCAAGATGTAGTATATAATTAAGAATTAATGGGTTACATTAACTATAGTTATGGGTTTAATGTTTAAAATTTTAAATAAATTGGATTTGAAAGTAATATTTTTATTATAAATATGATTAAGCTCTAAAATATGTACATATTGCCCGTCACTTTCATTTAAAATGAAATAAGTCGTAACAAAGTAGATTTACTGGAAGGTGAATCTAGAATTACAAATTAGAGCTTGTTAAGTTTTTTATTTACATTAAAAAGAAGATTGTTAAATCAATCTAATTTGAGTTTAATTTATTATTTTTTTATTATGTTAAAAGTATATAATATTTTATTAATTAAATTGAAAAATTTTTTATTATTATAGTGTATAAGTATAGTAATAGAATTAAATAAAACTTATTAAAGAATAATATTTTTAGTACCTTGTGTATCAGGGCTTATTAATTAATATTTAATTATTTAATATTCTCGAATTAGGAAGAGCTATTATATTATATTTTTTACTGTAAAATAAGTATTATAAATAATTTAATTGAAATGAAATGTTATTCGAGTTCTAATATATCTAGTTATTATAGAAAAAAATTTAATTTTAATATTTAATATTAATATATAAATTTATATGTATGTTTTAATTAAATATTTATTTTTTTTGGGATAAGCTAGAATAAATATAAATATAATCTTAAATTTTTTAAATGAAAAAGTAGGAATAGAAATTTTTATCTTTAATAATATGTTATAATTAATTTATATTAATAATAGATTTTAAATAGATTTATTTAATTTATATAATAATTTTATTTAATAATTAATTATAAATTATAATGATAAGATTAGTATAGTATTTTATATTAATATACATAATATAAAATGTGAAATAAAGGAATTCGGCAATTTATTTTTCGCCTGTTTAATAAAAACATGTCTTTTAGATTATAATTTAAAGTCTGATCTGCCCAATGATAAATTAAATGGCTGCAGTATTTTGACTGTACAAAGGTAGCATAATAATTAGTTTTTTAATTGAAAGCTTGTATGAATGATTTGACGAGAAAATTACTGTCTCTATTTTATTTTATTAGAATTTTATTTTTAAGTTAAAAAGCTTAAATAATATTAAAAGACGAGAAGACCCTTTAGAGTTTTATATTATTTTATATTAAATGTTATTATATTTATTATTTTAATATATGATTTTATTTTGTTGGGGTGATTGAAAAATTTTATAAACTTTTTTTTTATTAAAACATTAATTTATGATTTATTGATCCATATATTATGATTAAAAGATTTAATTACCTAAGGGATAACAGCGTAATTCTTTTAAAGAGTTCAAATCGAAAAAAGAGATTGCGACCTCGATGTTGGATTAAAATTAAAATTTGGTGTAGAAGCTAAATGATTAGGTCTGTTCGACTTATAAAATTTTACATGATCTGAGTTTAGACCGGCGTGAGCCAGGTTGGTTTCTATCTTTAATGTATTTTAATACTTTAGTACGAAAGGACCAAGTATTAATAATAATTATTTCATTAATAAATAGTTATTTTGGCAGATTAGTGCATTAAATTTAGAATTTAATTATGTATATTTATACAAATAATACTTGTATTTTAAGGATATTATTTTATTATGAATTAGAATAATTATTTTAATTATTATAGTATTAGTAGGAGTTGCTTTTTTAACATTATTAGAGCGTAAGGTTTTAGGATATATTCAAATTCGTAAGGGACCTAATAAGGTTGGATATTTAGGTATTATTCAACCTTTTTCTGATGCTATTAAATTATTTAGAAAAGAAAATGTTTATCCTTTAATATCTAATTTTAATTTATATTATTTTTCTCCAATTTTAAATTTATTTTTAGCCTTAATTTTGTGATTATGTATGCCTGTTTTTTCTATTTTATTAAATTTTAATTTAAGAATTTTATTTTTTTTATGTTGTTCTAGATTGAGTGTTTATACTATTATAATTGCTGGTTGGTCTTCTAATTCTAATTATTCTATATTAGGCAGATTGCGATCAGTAGCTCAAACTATTTCTTATGAGGTAAGATTATTCTTAATTTTAGTTTCTTTTTTATTTTTAGTTAATAGATTAAAGATTATTGATTTTTATAAGATTCAAGAATATTTATGATTAATTATTTTTACTTTTCCATTATGTTTAATATGAGTAATTTCAGCATTAGCTGAAACTAATCGTACTCCATTTGATTTTGCAGAAGGGGAGTCTGAGTTAGTATCTGGATTTAATATTGAATATAGAGGAGGAGGATTTGCATTAATTTTTTTAGCAGAGTATTCTAATATTTTATTTATAAGTATAATATGTATTATATTATTTATAGGTGCTAATTTATGATCTTTTATATTTTTTATTAAGTTGGTTTTTATTTCTTTTTTTTGAATTTGAGTTCGAGGTACTTTACCACGGTATCGATATGATAAATTAATATATTTAGCTTGAAAAAGGTTTTTACCTATTTCTTTAAATTTGTGTTTATTTTATTTTGGTATTATGATTTTTGTAAAGATTAGTTTATCTTAATTAATATATTTTAGTAAAAGTTAATAGAGATTTATAACTCTTTTTTATATTTTCAAAATATACACTTATACAAGTTCATTAACTAATTAAAAATTATATTATCTCAAATTTTAAATATTAATGGGTTAATAATATAATATGAAAAATATATGATAGTTAAAATTTGCCCTGTTAAAATATAAGGGTCTTCAACTGGTCGAGCTCCAATTCATGTTAATAAAATAATTAAAGTTACTATAATTCAAAATAAGATTTTATTAATAGGATAGAATTGAGAGCTTTGTATATTTATTTTGTTTGAAAACGGTAAGATAAATAAAATTGCAATAGATAATACTAAAGCGATTACTCCTCCTAATTTGTTAGGGATTGATCGTAAAATAGCATAAGCGAATAGAAAATATCATTCTGGTTGAATATGTACTGGAGTAGATATAGGGTTAGCTGGGATAAAATTATCTGGGTCACCTAATAGGTATGGGTTTGTTAGTGTAATAAATATTAAGGAGAATATTATAATTAAATATCCTTGTAGGTCTTTATAAGAAAAGTAAGGGTGGAATGGAATTTTATCAATATTTCTATTAGTTCCTATTGGGTTATTTGATCCTGTTTGATGTAAAAATAATAAATGAATTATTACTATTGCTGCGATAATAAATGGTAGTAGAAAATGAAGAGTAAAAAATCGTGTTAATGTTGCGTTATCTACCGCAAATCCTCCTCATAATCATTGTACAATTGATGAGCCTAAATATGGGATAGCTGATATTAAGTTTGTAATAACTGTAGCTCCTCAGAATGATATTTGACCTCACGGTAGAACATAGCCTAAAAATGCAGTAGCTATTGTGATAAATAGGATTAATACTCCTACTAATCAAGTATGTATTAAATTATATGAATTATAATATATTCCTCGTCCAATATGACAATAAATGCAAATGAAAAATAATCTAGCTCCATTAGCATGAAGTGTACGAATTAATCATCCATTATTAATATCACGACAAATGTGAATAACTCTATTAAATGCTATTTCTACATTTGCTGTATAATGTATAGCTAAAAAAATTCCTGTTAAGATTTGAATTATTAAGCATAATCCTAGTAATCTTCCGAAATTTCATCAAATTGAAATGTTGGATGGTGTTGGTAAATCAATAAGTGAATTATTAATAATTTTAGTTACTGGAGATATTAATCGAATTGGTGTTTTCATTAAAATTTTTGTCGTAATGGCCCTGATATAAATCTTGAAGTTTTTACTACTGCAATTAATACAATTAATAAATAAATTATTAAAATTATTATTATTATATATGAAGGTAGTATAAATTTATTAAAATTTATATTTAATGAATAATTTATTATAATAAATGATTTATTTGTTAAATTTATTAAATATTGATCAGGATATATTAGTATTAATCTTATAATAATTATTATTATATTTATTATTAATAATAAAGGATTGAATTTAAATTTTTTATTAGATACTAGTCTTGTTATATAAATGAATAAAATTAATAATCCTCCAATTATAATTAAGAGTAAAATATATGAAAATCATGAGTTTATTAATATTGAATTTATAAAAAAACAAGTTATTAATGTTTGGCATAATAAAATTACTCCTATAGTAATAGGGTGTTTTGAAAATAAAAATATTAATGATAGATTTAATATTATAATAATAATTAATGATATACAGAAAGTAGTTTAAAAAAAATTTTAATTTTGGAGATTAAAGATAAATGTTATATTTTTTTCTGAAGTTTTAAAAGATTACTTATTTTTGATTTACAAGATCAATATTTTTATTAAATTATTAAAACTTATTTTTATTAAGTATATTTTTATTGTGATATATATTGTTGGGTTGATTATATTTTGTTTAGTTTGTCAACATTTTTTAATAATATTATTAAGGTTAGAATTTATCATAATATCTTTAATATTAGGTTTATTTTTAATGCTTATTATGTTTGATTATGAAATATATTTTTTAATAGTTTTCATAATTATAGTAGTAAGAGAAGGGGTTTTAGGTCTTTCTATTTTAGTTTCTATTATTCGTACTCATGGTAATGATTATTTTCAAAGATTTAATATATTATGATAAAATTTATTTTTATATTATTATTTATGATTCCTTTAAATTTTAAATGGTTTTGATTAAATCAATTTTTTTATTTTTTAGTTATGTTTATTTTTATTATGTCTTTTAATTGATTAAATTATTATTCAATAATTAGAATGTTTATAGGGGTAGATATAATAAGATTTTTATTAATTTTGTTGAGAGTATGAATTTGTTCTTTAATAATTATAGCAAGAATAAAGGTTAATTTAAGTTATAATAAAAATTTATTTTTATTATTAATTAATGTCTTATTATTAGTTTTAATTTTAACATTTTCATCAATAAATTTATTTATATTTTATTTGTTTTTTGAAATAAGACTTATTCCAACATTATTGCTTATTTTAGGTTGAGGGTATCAGCCTGAGCGAATTCAAGCAGGGCTATATTTATTATTTTATACTTTATTAGCTTCTTTACCAATATTATTAGGAATTTTTTATATTTATTGATTGAATAAAAGATTAGATTTTAGGATAATTATAATAATATGTTCTAGAAATTTTTATTTATATATAAGATTTAATATTGTATTTTTAGTTAAATTTCCAATATATTTATTTCATTTATGATTACCTAAAGCTCATGTAGAGGCCCCTATTAGAGGGTCAATAATTTTAGCTGGTATTATATTAAAGTTAGGCGGGTATGGTATAATACGATTAATAGTATTATTTCAACCTATTATTAATTATAATTTATATTTTATGATAATTAGTATATTAGGAGGGTGTATTATTTCATTAGTTTGTTTACGTCAAACAGATATAAAATCATTAATTGCTTATTCTTCTGTTGCTCATATAAGATTAATTATTGGAGGGGTTATAACTATGAATTATTGAGGATTAATTGGGGGAATGGTTATAATAATTTCTCATGGGCTTTGTTCTTCTGGAATATTTTGTTTAGCAAATATCTCTTATGAGCGGGTTATAAGGCGTAGTTTATTTTTAAATAAGGGAATAATTAATCTTATACCTAGAATATCTTTATGATGATTTTTATTAAGAAGATCAAATATGGCTGCCCCTCCTTCTTTAAATTTATTAAGAGAGATTATATTATTAAGTTCTATTATTAGTTGAAGAAATATTATAATAATTATATTAATATTTATATCTTTTTTTAGAGCAGGTTATTCATTATATCTTTATTCTTATAGACAGCATGGTATATTTTATTCTGGTTTATATTCTTTTTCTAATGGAACTATTCGTGAGTTTTTATTATTAATATTACATTGATTGCCATTGAATTTATTAATTATGAAGGGTGATATTTTTATTTTTTTATATTTAAATAGTTTAATTAAAATATTGATTTGTGGGATCAATGATATAGGATTCTATTTTAAATAATTTCTATTTGTTTAATTTATTCCGTATTATTTTTAATTATAAGATTAATTTTATTTATATTTAGTTTAAATTTTTTATTTTACGATTATAGTATTTTTATAGAATTAGAATTGTTATCATTAAATTATAATAGATTTGAAATAGTATTATTGTTTGATTGAATGTCTATATTATTTATAAGATTTGTATTATTTATTTCTTCTATGGTATTATATTATAGAAAAGAATATATGTTAGGAGATTTGAATATTAATCGTTTTATTTTAATTATTTTTATATTTGTTATATCTATAATATTGATAATTATTAGTCCTAATATAGTTAGAATTTTATTGGGTTGAGATGGTTTAGGATTAGTTTCTTATTGTTTAGTAATTTATTATCAAAATATTAAGTCTTCATCTGCAGGTATAATTACTGCTATAACAAATCGTGTAGGTGATGTCATATTATTAATATCTATTTCTTGGATATTAAATTATGGTAGATGAAATTTTATATTTTATTTAGATTGTATATATAATGATTATTATATAAATGTAATTTCTTTATTAGTAATAATAGCAGCTATAACTAAAAGTGCTCAAATTCCATTTTCATCTTGATTGCCTGCTGCAATAGCAGCTCCAACTCCAGTATCTTCTTTAGTTCATTCTTCTACTTTAGTAACTGCTGGAGTTTATTTATTAATTCGATTTTATAATTGTTTAAATCTTAATTTATTAATATTTTTATTGTTAATTGGAGTAATAACTATATTTATAGCTGGATTAGGGGCTAATTATGAGTATGATTTAAAAAAAATTATTGCTTTATCTACTTTAAGTCAATTGGGCTTAATAATTAGTATTTTATCTATGGGTGATATTATATTATCTTTTTATCATTTATTAACGCATGCTTTATTTAAGGCTACTTTATTTATATGTGCTGGTAATATGATTCATACTTTAATGAATTGTCAAGATATTCGATATATAGGAAATATAATTACTCAATTACCATTAACTTGTGTTATTTTTAATATTTCTAATTTATCATTATGTGGGTTTCCTTTTTTAGCAGGATTTTACTCTAAGGATTTAATTTTAGAAGTTGTTAGAATAAGATATATTAATATTTATATTTATATTATTTTTTATATTTCTACTGGATTTACTATAATATATACTATTCGTCTTATGTATTATAGAATAATTGGTAATTTTAATTTTTTAGGAATAAATTCTATAGTTGAATCAAGATTTATTATATTAAAAAGAATATTATTATTAGTAATTATAATTAATATTGGTGGTAGAATGTTAAGTTGATTAATTATTAAAACTCCATATTTTATTTGTCTACCTATTATTATAAAATTTATAACTATTATTTCTATTTTATTAGGATTGATTATTGGATATAATTTATCTAAAATAAAATTAAGATATTCTATTAAATCTTTAAATAATTTATTTTCTTCTTTATTTTTTTCTTCAATATGAAATATACCTTTATTATCCACTTATTTAAATAAATGATTTTTATTATTAGGTAATGATTTTTATAATAGAATAGACCAAGGATGATATGAGTATTTAGGCAGTCAAAATTTATATAATAATTATAAGAATAATTCTAAAATTTTCCAATCATTATTTAATAATAATATAAAGATTTATATAGTTTTAGTTGTAGCTTGATTATTTTTATTATTATTATTATTATTATATTTAAATAGCTTAAATAGAGCATAACTCTGAAGCAGTTAGGGTGATTTTATAATCTTTAAATATTTATAAGAAAAATTTCTAATTTTACAATGAAAATGTAATGTTTTATTAAACTATATAAATAAGAAATAATAACGAAGTTTCATCGTTAAAGAAATGAATTAGAAGTTCTTTCTTGAATAACTTATTCCTTTAATTGGAATATATTTCAATTTAATCATTAACAATGATTTACCTCTATTTTGGTTTCAATTAAATAAGGTCTATAAGACTAAATTTTAGGTCGAAACTAAATACAAAATATTGTTTCTTATTTAAGATAAATTGATATTCAATACTTTTTAAATGCAAATTAAATGTTATAATTAACTATTATCCTATCTAATTCAATTTAAAGCTCCTTGGTTTCATTCATGAAATAGGCCTCCTAATAAAATAATAATAAAAAAAATTATTAATAATGTATAGTTAATCAGATTGATAGATTTAAATGATATAATAAATGGAATTAATAGTGTTAATTCTACATCAAAGATTAGGAAAATAATGGCAATTAAAAAAAAGTGTAGTGAAAACGGTAATCGTGCTGAATTTTTAGGGTCAAATCCACATTCAAATGGTCTATTTTTTTCTCGATCTATAAATGTTTTTTTTGAAATAATATTAGATAATATTATTACTACTATTGATAATACTATTAAGAATATGATTATAAATGTTATTATAATTATTATTTATACTATTTATTAGATCTATTGATTGGAAATCAATTATAATTATTATACTATATAAATATCTACCTCATCAATAAATTGAGATATATAAAAATAATCATACTACATCAACGAAATGTCAGTATCAGGCAGCAGCTTCAAACCCGAAATGATGAATAGAAGAAAAATGATTATTTATATGACGAATTAAACATACCAATAAAAATGTAGTTCCAATAATAACATGTAATCCATGAAATCCTGTAGTTATAAAAAAACAAGATCCATATGCAGAATCTCTAATACAAAATGGGGCTTCTACATATTCATACCCTTGAAGGATTCTAAAATAAATACCTAATAATACAGTTATTATTAATCCTTGAGTTGTTTGATTATAATCATTTTCAATTAAACTATGATGAGCTCATGTTACAGTTAATCCTGATGTTAATAAAATAAGAGTATTTAGTAGGGGGATTTGTATTGGATTAAATGGATTAATTCCTTTTGGAGGTCATATTATTCCTAATTCGATATTTGGGGATAAACTATTGTGAAAAAAAGCTCAAAAAAAAGAAATGAAAAAAAATACTTCTGAAGTAATAAATAAAACTATTCCTCATCGTAATCCTATAGTTACTGAATATGTATGTAATCCTTGAAATGTTCCTTCTCGAACAATATCTCGTCATCATTGATATATAATTATTAATGTATTAATAGTACCAATCATAAATAAATTAATTTCATATATATGAAATCATTTAATTAATCCAACTATTGTAATTATTGCTCTTAATGCTCCTAATAATGGTCATGGTCTAATGTCTACAAGATGATATGGGTGATTTTTATGAGAGTGCATAAATTACTTCTCTAGAATAAAGAGTTCTTAATACTGTAAATACATATGATTGAATAATAGAAACTGCAGATTCTAATAATAGTAATAATAATTGAACAATAATTAGAACATTTAATATAATAATATTTATTGAGGGTCCTGTATTTCCCAATAAAGTTATTAATAAATGTCCTGCAATTATATTTGCAGTTAATCGGACAGCTAAAGTACCTGGGCGAATCATATTTCTAATTGTTTCAATACATACTATAAATGGAAGTAATACTCTTGGTGCTCCTTGAGGCACTAAATGAGCAAATATATGATTAGTATTATTAATTCAACCAAATAATATAAAAGATAATCATAAAGGTAATGATAAAGATAAAGTTATAATTAAATGTCTTGATCTTGTAAAAATATATGGGAATAACCCTAAGAAATTATTGAATAAAATAATAGTAAATAATCTAATAAAGATTATTGTTGTTCCTTTGTAAGGGGAGTTAATTAAAATTTTAAATTCATTATGTAATGTATTAATAATATTAATTCATAAATAATTTCATCGAGATGGAATTAATCAGAATATTGTAGGTAAAATTAAAATGCCTAAAAATGTTCTTAATCAATTTATAGATCTTCTTATAATAGTAGATGGATCAAATGATAAAAATAAGTTAGCTATCATTTTCAATTGTAATTTTTTTTAATCTTATTATATAAATTATTATTAGAAGAATATGTAAAATTAAAATAATTTAATGAATTAAATATTATATAAATTATAATAAATATAAAGAATAGGCTTAATCAATTTATAGGAGATATTTGTGGTATTAAAAATTATTCTTTGAATAATTTTAGCTTGACAAACTAATGTTATTATTTAACTAAATTTTTCATTAGAAGTAATCGTTAAATACTATTTGATGGTTTAAGAGACCATCGCTTACTTTCAGCCATCTAATGAAATTTCTGATATATTATAAATTCAATTTATAAATATATTTGGAGAAATTGTTTCTAATACAATAGGTATAAATCTATGATTTGCCCCACAAATTTCAGAACATTGACCAAAAAATACTCCTGTTCGATTATTGAATAATCTTACTTGATTTAATCGTCCTGGGGTGGCATCAATTTTAATGTTTAATGAGGGAATAGTTCATGAATGAATAACATCTTCTGATGTTACTAATAATCGAATTTGAGTATTAAATGGAATAATCATTCGATTATCAACATCTAATAGTCGAAATCTATGTATTAATAATTCATTTGATGGGATTATGTATGAATCAAATTCAATATTTGAAAAATCTGTATATTCATAAGATCAGTATCATTGATGTCCAATAGCCTTAATTGTAATTGAAGGGTTATTAATTTCATCTAATAAGTATAATAGTCGTAAAGATGGTAATGCAATAAAAATTAAAATAATAGCTGGTATCAATGTTCAAATAATTTCAATTGATTGGCCTTCTAATAAATATCGATAATTAAATTTATTAAAGAAAATTCTAATTATTATATATCCTACTAAAACTGTAATTATAATTAAAATTATTAATGCATGATCGTGGAAAAATATAAGTTGTTCTATTAGAGGTGATGCTCTATCTTGTAATATTAATGTATTTCATGTTGACACCTAAAAAAAGGTATCCTTTATAAATGGGGTTTAAATCCATTGCACTAATCTGCCATATTAGAGTTATTCTACTAATATTGGTAGCTCTGAATAACTATGTTCAGCTGGTGGTATTAGCTGTATTCATTCAATTGATGAATTTATTCTTAGTGGGGATATTCTTTTACGTTTAGATGCAAATCTTTCTCATACAATTGTTAAGAAAAATAAAATTCTAATTATTGAAATTACTGATCCAATTCTAGATACCAAATTTCAAGGGGTATATGCATCTGGATAATCTGAATAACGTCGTGGTATTCCTGCTAATCCTAGAAAATGTTGAGGGAAAAATGTGATATTTACCCCGATAAATATTGATAAAAATTGAATCTTTAATATTTTGTTGTTTATAGTTATTCCTGTAAATAATGGAAATCAATGAACTAATCTTGCTATAATAGCAAATACTGCTCCTATTGATAATACATAATGAAAATGAGCTACAACATAATAAGTATCATGTAAAACAATGTCAATAGATGAGTTGGCTAATACAACTCCGGTTAAACCTCCAACTGTAAATAAAAAAACAAATCCTAATGCTCATAGCATTGAAGGAGAATAATTAATTTGAGTTCCATGTAATGTAGCTAATCAACTAAAAATTTTAATTCCTGTTGGAACTGCAATAATTATTGTAGCTGATGTAAAGTAAGCCCGAGTATCTACATCTATACCAATTGTAAACATATGATGAGCTCAAACAATAAACCCTAATAATCCAATAGCTATTATAGCATAAATTATTCCTAATGTTCCAAATGCTTCTTTTTTTCCTCTTTCTTGCCTAATAATGTGTGAAATTAAACCAAATCCTGGTAAAATTAAAATATAAACTTCAGGATGTCCAAAAAATCAAAATAAGTGTTGGTATAAAACAGGATCACCACCTCCAGCAGGATCAAAGAATGAAGTATTTAAATTTCGATCAGTTAATAATATTGTAATTGCACCTGCTAAGACTGGTAGAGATAGAAGTAATAGAATAGCTGTAATATTTACTGATCATACAAATAAAGGTATTCGATCAAATGTAATTCCTGAAGATCGTATATTAATAATTGTTGAAATAAAATTTACTGCTCCTAGAATAGATGAGATTCCAGCTAAATGTAATCTAAAAATAGCTAAATCAACTGATGATCCACTATGGGCAATATTAGATGATAGGGGAGGGTAAACCGTTCATCCTGTCCCAGCTCCTCTTTCTACCATTCTTCTAAATAATAATAATGTTAATGACGGGGGGAGTAGTCAAAAACTTATATTATTTATTCGTGGGAATGCTATATCAGGAGCTCCTAGTATTAATGGCACTAATCAATTTCCAAATCCTCCAATAACAATTGGCATAACTATGAAAAAAATTATAATGAAAGCATGGGCGGTTACAATAACATTATAAATTTGGTCATCACCAATAAGGGATCCTGGAGAACCTAACTCAGCACGAATTAGTATTCTTAATGAGGTTCCAATTATTCCTGATCATGCTCCAAAAATAAAGTACAGGGTACCAATATCTTTGTGATTAGTAGAAAATAATCATTTATTCGGTAAAATGGCCGAGATTAAGCAGTAGATTGTAAATCTACCTACGAACTAAGTTCTTTTACCAAGCCTTATAGTCAATAATGATATTAAATTGCAAATTTAAAGGAGGAGAGAAGCCTAAGGCTTAAAGGGATCTTTATTTTTAGCTTTGAAGGCTATGAGTTTATTTAACTTAAATCCTTAACTTATAAAAATAAGTCAGGTTAATGGTAATGCAAATAAACTAAAATTGTTTAATAATGTTATTCATAATATTGGTGCATTAATTGATTTCAAGTTTGTTTGTGATAATAATAATCTTGGTATTATTAAGCGAATATAATAGTATAATGTTAATAAAGTTATTGTTGTTATTATGAATAATAGAACGGGATGGATATTAATTATTAGTTGAATTGTTATTCATTTAGGTAAAAATCCGATAAATGGAGGTAGTCCACCTAATCTAAAAAAATTCAAAATAAATAATATTTTAAAAATTGAATTTATAGGAAGATTAATTATTTGTTTTATGTAATAAATTTTAAATTGTCTTAAAATAGATACAATATTTAATAAAATAAATAAGTAAATTATGAAGTATAATAATCATGTTATTTTTATAATAAAAATTGACGTAATTATTCATCCAATATGATTAATTGATGAAAATGTTAAAATTTTACGTAATCTTACTTGATTTAATCCTATTATTGCTCTGATAAGTATATTCAAAATAATAATAATTATAAAAAATAGTGGAAGATTTATATTATAATTTAATAATATTATTGGTGAAATTTTTTGAAATGTTAATATAATAAAACATATTGGTCATTTCTGACCTTCTATAATTTCAGGAAATCAAAAATGGAAGGGGGCTGATCCAATTTTAATTAATAATGCTGAATTTATAATTATAATGATAAGTATATTGTTATTTAGTGATATTATAATTATTCTAAATAAAAATATAGAAGATGCTATGGCTTGAACAATAAAGTATTTTAATGATGATTCAGTTATATATATATTTTTTGTATTATTTATTAGGGGGATAATACATAATATATTAATTTCTAAACCGATTCATATTGTTAACCATGAGAAAGTTGATACTGTAATAATGATTCTTATAATTAATGTAATAATAAATATTAATTTTCAATATTTGAAATTTATTAAAAAAAAAAGGATTATAACCTTTATAAATGGGGTATGAACCCAGTAGCTTAGTTAGCTTATTTTTTTACATTCAAGTATATGAGGTACAATAATTTTTGATATTATAAGAAATAGTTTAATTCTGTTGAATGTAATGGAAGCTATAGAAGCATAATTTACCCTATCAAGATATCCCTTTTTTTCAGGCATTCCATT